TATCGAGGAACGAGAAAAAAATCAGATTCACGTGCAATCATGAATACTTATACAGATACAGAAGATTTAGTAGAATTTTTTTTTATAAATAAGATTCACGATCTACTTCTTAATGATTCCGTAGAACTTCACCATCAATCATTTTTGAATTGTACAGGAAAAAAAGGAATTGATTCAGAAAGTCAAACAAAATATTTGCAATTTGTATTTAATGTAATTACAACACATACAAAAGATCAAAAAAAAATGAAAAAAAAATCTATTGGAATTAGAATAGAAGAAATCAGTAAAAAGGTCTCTCGATGGTCATACAAATTAACCGAGGATTTGGGAGAAGAGGAAGAAGAAGATGAAGAAGAAGAATATTACGAGATTCATTCAAGAAGAGCCAAACGTGTGATAATTTATAACGATAATGATCAGAATACCAATTCTATTTCTAATGATCAAAATGATGATCAAACGGAAGAGGGAGAGGTGGCTTTGATACGTTACTCACAACAATCGGATTTTCGTCGCAATCTAATCAAAGGATCTATGCGCGCTCAAAGACGTAAAACAGTTATTTTGGGCCTCTTTCAAGCAAATGTACATTCCCCGCTTTTTTTGGATCGTCTAGACAAAACATATTTTTTTTCGTCTTTTGATATCAACGAAATGAAGAATCTAATTTTTAGGAATTGGATGGACAGAGAACAAGAATCAGAATTAAAGATTTCCTATTTTGAAAATGAAGATAAAAAAGAAGAAAAGGAAAAAGAGGAAAAAAAATATAAAAAAGAACAGACAAAAATATCAGAAACTTGGGATGCCTTTATATTTACTCAAGTAATAAGAAGTTTGATGCTAGTAACCCAATCTTTTCTTAGAAAATACATTATATTGCCTTCATTAATAATAGCCAAAAATATTCTCCGTATGCTATTCTTCCAAATTCCCGAGTGGGGCGAGGATTTTAAGGAATGGAATAGAGAAATGCATATTAAATGTACCTATAATGGTATTCAATTATCAGAAAAAGAATTTCCCCAAGGTTGGTTAATAAACGGTATTCAGATAAAGATTCTATATCCTTTCTGTCTAAAACCTTGGAGAAAATCTAAGGCACGATCTCGTTATATAGATCTAATGAAAAAAAAAGAGAAAAAAACAAATTTTTGTTTTTTAACAGTCTGGGGACTGGAAGCGGAAATTCCCTTTGGTTCTCCCCGAAAACGACCTTTTTTTTTTGAACCTATTTATAAAGAACTCCAAAAAAGAAAAAAAAAGGTGAAAAATAAATTCTTCCAAGTTCTAAAATATTTAAATAAAAAAAGTAAATCCTTTATAAGAGTTAGAAAAGAAGAAACAAAAGGAGTCATCAAAATAGTTCGAGTTATCAACCTAATAATGAAAAAACTGGAGAATCCAAATAAGAAATTTGAATTGAGGAAAGAAAAAGTATATGAAACGAACGAAAACAAAAGAGATTTTACAAGAAATAATAATATTCTTCGCGAATCGTCCGTTCTAATTCGAACGACGAATCAGTTAAATTATTCACTAATAGAAAGAAGAATGAAAGATCTTTCTGATAAGACAATCAAAATAAGGAATCAAATTGAACGAACAGCAAAAGACAAGAAAAAAAAAGAAAGAATTATAATTTATGATAAGGATTTCTCGGGATCACAGAAACATATTTTGAAAATATTAAAAAGTAAAAATATCCGATTAATGCGTAAATCACACTACTTTATCAAATCATTCATTGAAAAAATATACATAGATATTTTGCTATGTACCATTACCATTTCTAAGATCAATACACAACTTTTCTTTGAATTAACAAAAAAGATCTTTAATAAATCCATTTACAACAATGAAATAAATCAAGAACAAGAAGGAATTGATGAAACAAATCAAAATAGAATGAATTTTCTTTTAACTATAAGAAAAAAAAATAGCAATCAAAATTCCAATACTTATTTGAACTTATCTTCCCTGTCCCAAGCATATGTTTTTTACAAAATATCACAAAACCAATTACTTAATAAGTATCAATTGAGACATGTACTTAAATATAAAGGGAGCTATCCTTTTTTTAAGGATAATCTAAAAAACTATTGTATGATACACGGAATATTTAATTCTAAATCAAGACATAAGAAAATCCATACGTATGTAATGAACGAATGGAAAAACTGGTTAAAAGGTCATTATCAATACGATTTATCTCAAAAAAAAAGGTCTCGATTTGTACCTAAAGAATGGCGGAATAGAATCAATAAACATCGTATGAATCAAAACAAAGAATCAAACCAATTGGATTTATATAAAAAATACCAATTTATTTATTCCATGAAAAAAAATGACTATGCAGCGAATTCATTTATGAGTCAAAAAGACAAATGGAAAAAACATTACAGATATGATCTTTTATCATATAAATACATAAGCCTCCCTGATTTATACATTTCTGGATCAACATTAGAAAGAAATGGGGACAAAGAAATTCCATATCATTTAAATACATCGAAACCTGAATCATTTTATGTATTGGTAAGTATACCTAGCAATAATTATCTAGAAAAAGTATATCCTGTTGATAGGAATAGGAATTTGGATCGAAAATATTTTGATTGTAGAATTCTTCATCTTTATCTTTGTTTTATAAAAAATATTGAGATCTGGACCAATGCACATATTGGCATCAAGATTCAGAAAAATACTAAGACTGAAATTAACAATTTAAAAAAAATGGATAAAAAAGATCTTTTTTATCCTACAATTCATTCAGAGATCAAACCATGCAATCAAAAAAGTTTCTTTTTTGATTGCATGGGAATGAATAAAGAAAAGTTATACGATACCGCATCAAATCATGATACTATATCCAATTTAGAAACTTGGTTCTTCCCAGAATTTGTGCTACTTTTTGATGTATATAAAATCCAACCTTGGATCATACCAATCAAATCACTCTTTTTTCATTTTTCTATAAATAAAAAAAGTAAAAACATTAACGTAAATCCAAAGAAATTCTCTAAGAAAAAAAAAGATAAAAAAGATGTTGAAGAAAATTACACAATATTAGAAAAAAAAAAGGATATAAAAAAAGAACAATATAAGAGCAATAATGAAATGGAACTAGATCTCTTTTTGAAAAAATATTTCCTTTTTCAACTAAGATGGGCTGATCCCTTGAATAAGAGAATAATGAAAAATATCAGGATATATTGTTTCCTACTTAAACTGATAAATCCAAAGGAAATTGCGATATCTTCGATTCAAAGAGGTGAAATAAATATAGATGAAATGCTGATTCAAAAGAACCTAGTTCTTGCAGAATTGATAAGAAAAGGAATATTGATTATTGAATCAATTTGTCTATCTATACGAAGGGACAAAAAATCTATTATATATCAAACTATGGATATTTCATTGGTCAATAATAAGAAGCACCAAACAACTCAAAAATACACAAAAAAAAGATATATTGAGAAATGGTTTTTTGAAAAATCCATTGCACGACACAGCAACATATTTTTGAATAGAGACAAAAATCATTATGATTTACTTGTTCCTGAAAATATTTTATCTCCCAGACGTCGTAGAGAATTTAGAATTCGAATTTGTTTCAATTCTCGGAATTTTAATGTTGTGGATAGAAATCAAAGATTTTGCAATGAAAACAAAATAAGAAACTGTGGGCAATTTTTGAATGAGGACAAACTTATTAATACAGATAGAAAAAATTTCATTAAATTCAAATTGTTTCTTTGGCCCAATTATCGATTAGAAGATGTAGCTTGTATAAATCGTTATTGGTTTGATACCAATAACAGCAGTCGTTTCAGTATGTCAAGAATACATATGTATTCACAATTCATAATGAATTCAATTCCAATTTCCAATGGAAAAATGAAAAAAGAAATTATAGTGGATTTCCTACATATCGTGTAACATATTTGGTAGATGAAAACCGATACTGTGTAATATTCTAATACATGAAATACATGATGCTGATTTCATAGTGTATAAATTTGAACTAGGAAGAGCGGAATCCTTTTAAGTAAAAAGAAATTGTTTTCTTTTGTGAATTTGTGAATACATATATGTTTTGTATATTATGTTTTGTATATTTGGATCAAATATACAAAACATAAGCTACATAAATAAAAAACAAAGTAGTATATTAATGAATTCCAATTTTGATGTATACTAGATGAAAATAACTGGCATAATAAATATTATTATTTTTACTGATCGGTAAAATTCACAGAAAAGAAAAATAGAAATCTTAATTTATGGTCAAAAATTCATTCATCTCAGTTATTACACAAGAAGAAAAAGAAGAAAATAGTGGGTCTGTTGAATTTCAAGTATTTCATTTCACCAGTAAGATACGGAGACTTACTTCACATTTAGAATTGCACAAAAGAGATTTTTTATCGCAAAGGGGTCTACGAATAATTCTGGGAAAACGTCAACGATTATTGACTTATTTGTCAAAGAAAAAGAAAGTGCGTTATAAGAAATTAATGGATCAGTTAGATATTCGGGAACCAAAAACTCGTTAATTAAAATTTCATTTCTTCTTTGAGTTTCTTATTATCCTTGTTCTTTTTTATTTTTTTTTTTAGATTTTTCATTTTAAGAAATTCATGAAATAATGAATTAAGGAAAAAAAGATGACTGTACCGGCTACAAGAAAAGATTTCTTAATAGTCAATATGGGTCCTCACCACCCATCAATGCATGGTGTTCTTCGGCTGATCGTTACTCTAGATGGTGAAGATGTTATTGACTGTGAACCTATATTGGGCTATTTACACAGAGGGATGGAAAAAATAGCGGAGAACCGAACAATTATACAATATTTGCCTTATGTAACACGTTGGGATTATTTAGCTACTATGTTCACAGAAGCAATAACAGTAAATGCACCAGAACGATTGGAAAGTGTTCAAGTGCCTAAAAGGGCCAGTTATATCAGAGTTATTATGCTGGAGCTGAGCCGTATAGCCTCCCATTTGTTATGGCTTGGCCCTTTTATGGCCGATATTGGTGCACAGACTCCCTTTTTCTATATTTTAAAAGAGAGGGAATTAATATATGATCTATTCGAAGCCGCCACAGGTATGCGGATGATGCATAATTATTTCCGCATCGGAGGAGTAGCTGCGGATTTACCTTATGGCTGGATAGATAAATGTTTTGATTTCTGTGATTATTTTTTAACAGAAGTTGTTGAGTATCAAAAACTCATTACGCGAAATCCCATTTTTTTGGAACGAGTTGAAGGAGTGGGCATTATTGGTGGGGAAGAGACAATAAATTGGGGTTTATCAGGACCAATGCTACGAGCTTCTGGAATACAATGGGATCTTCGTAAAGTTGATCGCTATGAGTGTTACAATAAATTTGATTGGGAAGTCAAATGGCAAAAAGAAGGCGATACATTAGCTCGTTATTTAGTAAGAATCGGTGAAATGCAAGAATCCATAAAAATCATTCAACAGGCTCTAGAAGGAATTCCTGGAGGACCTTATGAAAATTTAGAAAACCGACGTTTTCATAGGACAAAAAATTCCGAATGGAATAATTTTGAATATAGATTTATTACTAAAAAACTTTCACCCAATTTTGAATTGTTAAAACAAGAACTTTATGTAAGGGTAGAGGCTCCAAAAGGAGAATTAGGAATTTATTTAATAGGAGATAATAGTGTTTTCCCCTGGAGATGGAAAATTCGTCCACCCGGTTTCATAAATTTGCAAATTCTTCCCCAACTTGTTAAAAGAATGAAATTGGCTGATATCATGACGATACTAGGTAGTATAGATATCATTATGGGAGAAGTTGATCGTTGAAATGATAATTGATACGACAGAAGTACAAACTATTAATTCTTTTTCTAGATTAGAATCCTTAAAAGAAGTATATGGACTCATATGGATTTTCGTCCCCATTTTAATCCTTGTCTTAGGAATCACAATGGGGGTATTAGTCATTGTGTGGTTAGAAAGAAAAATATCTGCAGCAATACAACAACGTATTGGACCTGAATATGCCGGCCCATTAGGAATTCTTCAAGCTTTAGCGGATGGGACCAAACTATTTTTGAAGGAGGATATTCTTCCGTATAGAGGTAATATTCGCTTATTTAAGGTCGGACCCTCTATAGGGTTTATATCAATTCTACTAAGTTATTTAGTAATTCCTTTTGGATATCACCTTGTTTTAGCTGATCTCAGTATAGGTGTTTTTTTATGGATTGCCTTTTCAAGTATTGTCCCTATTGGTCTTCTTATGTCAGGATATGGATCAAATAATAAGTATTCCTTTTCAGGCGGTCTACGAGCTGCAGCTCAATCAATTAGTTATGAAATACCATTAACTCTATGTGTTTTAGCAATATCTCTACGTGCGATTCGTTAGAACATGAACTTTTTTCTCTTTTTATCTCTTTTCTAGAAAAGAGATAAGAAATGAATTTAAATACAATAAAATAGAGATATAATTCAATATGTAATATGTAAATATGAATATGAACAAAAAGAATAAAAAAGAATCTTTTTTTATTAATTTCTTTATTTCATTTAGAAACTTTATACTTTCTAAAGTAAGTGAAGATAAAGAAATTGAATGTCTTGAATAAATATATTCATCTTTTTTATTAAACATTTCAGTTCGATGAGTTAAACCAGATAGTTATATGAGTGAAAAAAACTGCTCCTCAATTTGCAGTAAAACAATAAAAATCTCATTCCCTAGGTACAAGAAGAAATTTGAAGTAAACATAAGTTGTTTATCCCAAGATTGAGATTATTTTATTAGTCGTCATATCTTGAAGCGGATGCAAAAGATCAACTGTATTTATTACTATACTGGGGATCAATCAAAAAGAAGTGGGCAGTTAGGAACACCAAAGTACGCAAAGGATGAGTAATGGAAATAATGTAAGGTATCAAAGGTATCAAAAAAAGGTATTTTTGCATAAAACTTTCCATAAAACGAATCATAATAAGGGCTTGGAATTGGTAGAAATGATCAAGCAGTACTTCCCCACGATTCCGATCTAGAGTATGCTACTATTCGCTGATTAAATAAATGACTATCAAGAACGAATTAATCCTTTATTTTCTTGACTTTTTTTTTTAGTTTTCAGAAGAAAGAACAGGAACAAGACAAATAGAATGCAATACGATAATATAATAAAAAATATAATAAAATAAAGAATAAAACGGGAATAATAAGAAAATATTTGTTTCTTAATACATATGCATATGGAAATTCTTATCATGATTCATTAACTAATGCCCAATTCTTTCTATTTATTCTATTTATGAATATAGCCAGTATTTGATTGAAGCATTAAGTTATTGCTGAACAAAGATAAATCTTGATTATTTTCATTATAATATCATTATAAGGGATGAGATCAATTCAGAAGTGCTTTTTATTATTCTAAGCAGACAGAATTTTATTGGTCGAATTAAGGACTATCCAACCTCCAGTTTATCTTTACATTGTATTTACCTAAGGTCCAAGGAGAACAATAATACTGAACTAGTCCTTACCTTACATTTCTTTGTGGCCATAGAGGAGCCGTATGAAACTTAGGTTTCATGTACGGTTTTGGAATAGCGATGGGAGCAGTGATGTTATCATCGACTATAATTATCTAACAGTTCAAGTACAGTTGATATAATTGAGGCACAGTCCAAATATGGTTTTTGGGGATGGAATCTGTGGCGTCAGCCCATAGGGTTTCTAGTTTTTCTAATGTCTTCTCTAGCAGAATGTGAAAGATTACCTTTTGATTTACCAGAAGCAGAGGAGGAATTAGTAGCAGGTTATCAAACCGAATATTCAGGTATAAAATACGGGTTCTTTTATCTTGCTTCTTACCTAAATCTATTAGTTTCTTCATTATTTGTAACAGTTCTTTACTTAGGTGGGTGGAATTTTTCTATTCCGTACATATCTCTTACTGAACTTTTTGGAATAAATAAAATGTTTAGAGTCTTTGTAATAGCAATTAGTATCTTTATCACATTAGCTAAAGCTTATTTGTTTCTGTTCATTCCTATAACAACAAGATGGACTTTACCTAGGATGAGAATGGATCAATTATTAAATCTTGGATGGAAATTTCTTTTACCTATTTCTCTAGGTAATCTATTATTAACAACTTCTTTTCAACTTGTTTCACTATAAACTATAAACAAAAATAAGAAATTAAGAAAAAACAATAATGAATATTCTATATCCATAACTTATCTCAACCAAGAGAAAGAAACATAAATTTTATTCATGGATATAGAAAATATGTTACCTATGGTTACTGGGTTCATGAATTATGGCAAACAAACAATACGAGCCGCAAGGTACATTGGACAAAGTTTCATAATTACCTTATCCCATACAAATCGTTTACCTGTAACTATTCAATATCCTTATGAAAAATCAATCACATCAGAGCGTTTTCGTGGTCGAATCCATTTTGAATTTGATAAATGTATTGCTTGTGAAGTATGTGTTCGCGTATGTCCAATAGACCTTCCCGTTGTTGATTGGAAATTCGAAAAAGATATTAAGAAAAAACAATTGCTTCATTATAGTATTGATTTTGGTGTCTGTATATTTTGCGGTAATTGTGTTGAGTATTGTCCAACAAACTGTTTATCGATGACTGAAGAATATGAGCTTTCCACTTATGATCGTCACGAATTGAATTATAATCAAATTTCTTTAGGTCGGTTACCAATGTCAATAATTGGAGATTACACAATTCAAACAGTTATGGATTCAACAAATCAAATGAAAAAATAAAAACCCCTTGCTTGGTTCAAGAACGATTACCAATTACTAATATTTTGTTTGAAATAAAGTTAAAGTAGGATTAACCAAATAACTTTATTTTATCTATCTAATGATATTCATTTTTTTTTTTCATTCAATTAGGAAGGTATCCTATAAAAAAATAGTTCCTTTCCTGGACCTTAGTAAGGTCATGAAATATTTCAACTTATTTATTTATTTTTTATTTTATAATGGATTTACCTGGACCAATACATGATATTCTTGTAATATTTCTGGGATCAGTTCTTATATTAGGAGGTCTGGGAGTAGTATTACTTAACAATCCCATTGATTCTGCCTTTTCATTGGGATTGGTTCTTGTTTGTATATCCTTATTCTATATTTCATTGAATTCCTATTTTGTAGCTGCCGCGCAATTCCTTATTTATGTGGGAGCCATAAATGTATTAATCATATTTGCTGTGATGTTCATGAACGGTTCAGAATATTCCAATGATTCCTATTTGTGGACCATTGGAGATAGGATCACTTCACTGGTTTGTACAAGTATTTTTTTTTCATTAATGACTACTATCCCAGATACGTCATGGTCCGGAATTTTTCGGACTACAAGATCAAATCAGATTCTAGAACAGGACTTAATAAGTAACGTTCAACGAATTGGAATTCATTTATCCACAGATTTTTATCTTCCTTTTGAACTCATTTCTATAATTCTTTTAGTTTCTTTGATAGGTGCAATTACTATGGCTCGTCAATAATCTAATATAATAATAAATAAGAACTTCTTTTTTGAAAATTAAAGAATGAAAGTGGATTTTATCTATTTTATTTAAATCTATTTTGAATATCTTTGTAATACTTCTATTCTAGTCAACTGAAAATGAATCGAGATAGATGAGGAATTTATCAATGATGTTAGAACATGGACTTTTTCTAAGTGTTTATTTATTTTCTATCGGTATCTATGGACTGATCACAAGCCAAAGCATGGTTAGAGCACTTATGTGTCTTGAGCTTATACTGAATTCGGTGAATATAAATCTCGTCACATTTTCCGATATATTTGATAGTCGACAATTAAAAGGAGAAATTTTTTCAATCTTTGTTATAGCCATTGCGGCTGCTGAAGCAGCTATTGGGCTAGCTATTGTTTCATCGATCCATCGTAACAGAAAATCAATTCGTATCAATCAATCGAATTTGCTGAATAATTAGTCATAATTCTTCTATTTTCATATAGAAATCAAAACATAAGACTCTTAGAAATAAAATATTCTAAAAATATTCTATTCTTATTATTTTCTTATTTATTTTCTTTCTTCTCTCTTTTTTTTCATATAGATTTATGATTTAGAGTTACTAACCTAATAACAAAATAACAAACGTATTCATCTCATATATAATATATCATCATATCCTTAATTCTATTTCTATATACTAGAAATACTAGAATATTTCTATATTCTCTCTATTCTATATATATATATACATATAGAAAGATAGTAAAATTCACATGAATTGAATTCGTAAAATCATATTTCATGATTATTGAAATTGAAATCAAAGTATCTTGGCCCTTTTTCAAAAACAGATTTAAAAATATATTGATCCTTAAAATCTTGATAAATCATTGATTCGTCTGGTGTTTACAATAGAAAATATATGATTTATTTCATTTTATTATTTTACCAGATTGAAAATCTTTTGTGTTCAAAACTGGAATTTATAGACCCAATGTCACATTCAGTAAAGATTTATGATACATGTATAGGATGTACCCAATGTGTCCGAGCTTGCCCCACGGATGTATTGGAAATGATACCTTGGGACGGATGTAAAGCTAAGCAAATTGCTTCTGCGCCAAGAACCGAAGATTGTGTAGGTTGTAAAAGATGTGAATCTGCTTGTCCAACGGATTTTTTGAGTGTCCGTGTTTATTTATGGCATGAAACAACTCGCAGCATGGGTCTTTCTTATTGATATGTGACAAAAAACTCCACTTGAATCGTTTGATTCCTCTTTACCGACAAAAACCCGTACTCGAGAAAAGAAAATATATTATTCTTCTCCCGAGCGCGGGGTTTTTTGGTCTAATTTTATCTTGTCTTTATCACGAGTTATTTTCCTTGGTTAACAATACTTCTTGTTTTGCCCATATTTGCGGGTTCTTCAATTGTCTTTTTCCCTCATAGGGGAAATAAGGTGTATAGGTGGTATACTCTATGTATATGTATCTTAGAACTCCTTCTTATGACCTATGTATTTTGTTATCATTTCCAATTGGACGATCCGTTAACCCAATTGAAGGAGGATTCTAAATGGATCAATCTTTTTGATTTTCACTGGAGACTGGGAATCGATGGACTTTCCATAGGACCCGTCTTACTGACAGGATTTATCACTACTTTAGCTACTTTAGCAGCTTGGCCAATTACTCGAAATCCGCGATTTTTCTATTTCTTGATGTTAGCAATGTATAGTGGCCAAATAGGATCATTTTCTTCTCGAGACCTTTTACTTTTTTTCATCATGTGGGAATTAGAATTAATTCCTGTTTATTTACTTTTATCCATGTGGGGAGGAAAAAAACGCCTGTACTCGGCTACAAAGTTTATTTTGTGCACTGCCGGAGGTTCCATTTTTCTCTTAATAGGAGTTCTAGGTATGGGTTTATATGGTTCCAATGAACCAACGTTAGATTTAGAAAGATTAGCTAATCAATCGTATCCTGCAGCATTTGAAATAATACTCTATTTTGGTTTTCTTATTGCTTATGCTGTCAAATCGCCGATGATACCCCTACATACATGGTTACCAGATACCCACGGGGAAGCACATTACAGTACATGTATGCTTTTAGCTGGAATCTTATTAAAGATGGGAGCATATGGATTGATTCGGATCAATATGGAATTATTAGCTCACGCCCATTCTAGATTATCTCCCTGGTTGGTTATAGTAGGAATAATACAAATCATTTATGCAGCTTCAACCTCTCTTGGTCAACGCAATTTAAAAAAACGTATTGCCTATTCTTCCGTATCTCACATGGGTTTCATAATTATAGGAATTGGTTCTATAACTGGCATGGGACTTAATGGAGCCATCTTACAAATACTCTCTCATGGATTGATTGGTGCTGCACTTTTTTTCTTAGCAGGAACAAGTTGTGATAGAATACGTTTTGTTTATCTCGAAGAGATGGGGGGAATATCTATCCCAATGCCAAAAATCTTTACCATGTTTAGTAGTTTCTCGATGGCTTCTCTTGCATTGCCAGGAATGAGTGGTTTTGTTGCAGAATTATTAATCTTTTTTGGAATAATTACCAGTCAAAAATATCTTTTCATGTCAAAAATGTTAATTACTTTTGTAATGGCAATTGGAATGATATTAACTCCTATTTTTTTATTATCTATGTTACGTCAGATTTTTTATGGATACAAGCTATTCAATATTCCAAACTCGAATCTTTTTGATTCTGGACCACGAGAACTATTTGTTTCGATCTGTATCTTTCTACCTGTAATAGGAATTGGTATTTATCCTGATTTTGTTCTCCCGTTATCGGTTGACAAGGTACAAGTTCTATTATCTAATTATTTTTATAGATACTAATTCTTTTTTTAGATTCAATAATAAATTCAATAAATTTCATTAATTGGAAAGAAAGTCTTAGAATTCTTTGACTTTCATATTTTCACATATTCTCGCGATTCTTCGTTGTACAATGAAAAAAAAAGGGGAAGGGTAATTTAGAATTGTAATGAGATACATCTAAAGTTTTTGAGAACCATTTGAATAATTACTCTATTGAAACGGTTCTCAAAAACTACTCGCACAAGATTTCATTGTGTATCAGACGATTTTTTTATGTATTCTTTATGTAGTTTATTTTATTCAATTAGATATTAATTGGAATGAACCATAACTATGGAACCCGATTCCTAATAGATTGATCCCAAAATAGCATATCCAAATTAGGAGAAATCCTATAGAAGCTACAAATGCCGAATTCGTGCCTTGATCTTGCAATCTTGAATTTTTTCTAGTATGTAAATAAATTGCAAATATGGTCCAAGTAATAAACGCCCAAGTTTCCTTAGGGTCCCAATTCCAATACGAACCCCATGCTTCATTAGCCCATACTGCTCCAGAAAGAATACCTATGGTTAAAAAGGTAAACCCTAAACTAATGACACGATAACTCCAATAATCCAAACGCTGAATTAATTGATATTTGTAAAAATTTTGAAATGAGAGGAAAGAAGTCTTTTTAAATACACTTTCTTTTTCGTTCAAATATTCCATATCACCAAAGAAAAACGACTTCCTTAAACTTAAAAAATTCTTGTTTTTCAAAAAAAAATCGATTTTTTTTTGAAATGTAATCACTATAAAAGCAACTGATAATAATGATCCGCATAAAAGAGCTGCATAGCTAAATAGCATCATACTGACATGCATCATTAACCACTGAGATTGTAGAGCAGGTACCAATATTGCGGGTTGATGCATTTCAGTTGAAAGACCTGACGTGGCGAAACCTTGGGTAAAAAAGGCACTTGGTGCAGTTATTGCGCTTAAATCATTTTTATGATTCCCAAGATACGGAATCATATGAATAATAGATAAACTCCACGAAAGGAAGATTAATGATTCGTATAAATTACTTAAAGGAAAATGTCCTGAAGAAATCCAACGAATAACTAAAAACCCTGTTATAGAGAAAAAAGTAGCTATCATCCCTTTTTCTGACGAATTACGTAATCCTTTGATTTCGTATACTAATAAGTTCATCAAATGAATTATAATCACAATTGAGATGATCGAAAAGGAAATATGAGTTAATATATGTTCTAAGGTCGCAAATATCATAAATAAGAGTCCCTTTTAAATAATTGAAATTGGGAAGGGGATTAAATAGAATCTAAAATATTAGATTTTAGATTCTATTAGATCTATTGTGTCTATATTATTCATATTATGAATTTATGAATATGAATTCTTATTTATGCCGCCACTCGGACTCGAACCGAGATGCTCTAGCACTGCTTCCTAAGAGCAGCGTGTCTACCAATTTCACCATGGCGGCGGTTTACCTTAAATAATAATAGAAAATTCATGTTGAATTGTCGATATTTAATGATATTCAATAGAGTTTAGGAAATAATGAAGAAAGATGCATTTCCATTCTTCATATGGAAATGTTCAATATCAATAAGACTTAATTAGTATCTTCATCTTCGTAAGTTCAGTTTTAATAATCAACTTTTCCGTACTAGAAAACCAGCTCTTGTTTATCCAGAACAGTAAGAACTCAAAAGTTTTGTTCTCAGTTGAGATATAAGATTCCTAATTTTCTTTCTAACGATTTTGAGGCCCAACACCTTAGTCTCAACACTTTAGTCTAAAGTATAATGAAATATTCAGATTCTTCCTTGTCTATCGTAATTGTGCTTTTCTATTTTGAAAAGCACAATTCATAGGAAATAAAAAATCATCTCACAAATTCAATATCAATAAATAGAATAAGAATTAAGAATAGAGAATAATAAATAGAGAATAATAAATTAATAAGATAAAAAATCGAAAAAAAAAAGATGATAAAAAAAATAAAATACACAATACTGAATACTTTGAATCAAGTAGACAGAAAGATTCTTATCTTTCATATTACCTAGCTCTAACTAATAAGGAGAAGTGAAATACAAATACAATACATTAGTAAAATTGAATCATTTGTCTTCCAATTTCAAAATGGAGATTTGGAAGTTATTTAAAACATGTCAATTAAGATTTTTCCAAGACTTTTTTTTGTCGCACAAAAAAACTTTTTGACTGTCCGGTGGAAATAGATTTAGCTAAAGAAAAAGCTTTTACTGCCTCTAAATATCCTTTTTTTTTCCAAAGATTTCTACGAATATGCTTTTTTGACATAGAAGTACGTTTTTTTGGAACTGCCATTTAAAAGGTAGGTGACTCCTTTTTATCGTTGTATGTGAAAGACATATATTATTCAAAAGAAATTACTTTTTATTAGTTATTATCTATACTTAATACTTAATTCCATTAATTTCAAAATTTCCTCAATAATATCATAACATACAAATAGAAAAAGAAAAGAAATAAGAAAATAAAAATATTCTAAAATGATTCTATTTTCATAAACAAATAGATTTCAATTTTCTATCTTCATTCTGATATTTGCATAATGTAATAATTACATACGTATTTTCTATTATTATTAGCAAAGTATTCTAAAGGAATATATACAAAAAGAATATACAAAAAAAGTAATTTAATTTTAAATTTAAATATTAGAGTCATATATACAATATTGCAAATATTCATATTTAATATTCAGAATAGTAATAGAAAATATTTATCTAAATAGTAAAATAAAATAGTTAAAAAGTAATAAAGTAAATAGTATAATAGTATATAATAATAATAGAAATAAGAAAAATATAAATAGATTTAAGATAGATTAAATCTTAAATATAGATACATGATATATATCTTTAAATATATCTTTAAATTACAACATAATTTTCTAATTTTACATAATTAGAACATAATTAGAATATAATGTAAAGGGAAAATACAATTATTCAAAATCTCATATGATGTCATATTATCTCAAAAATATCTTTCTTTTCTAGAATTTTAAATTCATTAATAACTAAGTAATAAACTTGACCAATTATTTGATCATATTATTGGATATTTGACCAACCAATTGCAACTTTTATTTCAATTTTTTAATAAAACAAAAGTCATAATTCCAATATTTGTATTTTTGTATTTGATCTTTTTCCTATTTTTTCTTATTGTCCTGTTCTTTTCAAAAAGAGATCAAAATTGGTGAATCGGAAACAATTATAAGAAAAAGAACAATTTGTTTTCTTATGGAATATACATATAAATATGCATGGACAATACCCCTTTTTCCACTCCCAGTTACTATGTCAATAGGATTTGGACTTCTACTTATTCCGACAGCAACAAAAGATCTTCGTCGTATGTGGTCTTTCCTAAGTGTTTTACTACTAAGTATAGCTATGTGGTTTTCGGTCAATATGTCTATTCAGCAAATAAATGGAAGTTTGACCTATCAATATCTATGGTCTTGGACCATCAATAATGATTTTTTATTAGAGTTCGGACACTTGATCGATCCACTTACTTCTATTATGTCAATACTAATTACTACTGTTGGAATCATGGTTTTTATTTATAGTGACAATTATATGTCTCACGACCGAGGATATTTGAGATTTTTTGCTTATATGAGTTTTTTCAATGCTTCAATGTTGGGATTAGTTACGAGTTCCAATTTGATACAAATTTATATCTTTTGGGAACTAGTGGGAATGTGTTCGTATTTATTGATAGGTTTTTGGTTCACACGACCCGTTGCAGCAAGTGCTTGTCAAAAAGCTTTTGTAACTAATCGTATAGGAGATTTTGGTTTATTATTAGGAACCTTAGGATTTTATTGGATAATTGGTAGTTTTGAATTTCGGGATTTGTTCCAAATAGTGAATACTTTGATCCATAATAATGGGGTCAATTCTTTATTTGCTACTTTATGTGCCTTTTTATTATTTGTCGGTGCAATTGCTAAATCCGCACAATTTCCCCTTCACGTATGGTTACCCGATGCCATGGAAGGCCCCACTCCTATTTCGGCTCTTATACACGCTGCTACTATGGTAGCAGCAGGAATCTTTCTTGTAGCTCGGCTTCTTCCTCTTTTCATAGTTATACCTTACATAATGAATCTCATTTGTTTAGTAGGTATAATAACAGTACTTTTAGGAGCTACTTTAGCTCTTGCTCAAAGAGACATTAAAAAAAGTTTAGCTTATTCTACAATGTCTCAATTGGGTTATATTATGTTAGCTCTAGGTATAGGTTCTTATCGAGCTGCTTTATTTCATTTGATCACCCATGCCTATTCTAAAGCTTTATTGTTTTTGGGATCCGGATCCATTATTCATTCAATGGAACCTATTGTTGGATATTCACCAGAGAAAAGTCAGAATATGGTTCTGATGGGAGGTTTAACAAAATATGTTCCAATTACAAAAACTACTTTTTTTTTAGGTACACTTTCTCTTTGTGGTATTCCGCCTCTTGCTTGTTTTTGGTCCAAAGATGAAATTCTTCACGATAGTTGGTTGTACTCACCAATTTTCGCACTAATAGCTTGGTTCACAACAGGATTAACCGCATTTTATATGTTTAGGATGTACTTACTTACCTTTGATGGGTATTTGCGCATTCATTTTCAAGATTATAGTAGTATTAGTAGTACAAAAAATAGCTCGTTTTATTCAATATCTCTATGGGGAAAAGGGACACTTAAGAAAGTCAATAGGGATTCCTTCTTTTCAAAAATGAATAAGAATAATATTTGTTTTTTTTCAAAAGATATATCTAAAATCGACAAGAATGTAAGAAGTAAGATACAAGACTTTAGTACTTACTTTAGAAATAGGTACACTTATATGTATCCTCACGAATCGAGCAATACTATGTTATTTCCTCTCCTTGTATTAGTACTATTAACTTTGTTCATTGGATCCATAGGGATTTCTTTTAACGGAGAAGTAATAGATTTGGATCTATTATCAAAATGGTTAACTCCATCGACAACCCTTTTTCATCAGAAATTGAA